TTTCTTATTTTTTTTGTAAGAAAAAAATAATGCCTGCAGTAGAAGTACTAATCCGTTATTTCTTTCACAGTTCCAAACATACCAATATTAGTACTGATGGTACGTAAATGTAATTCATTGTTCAAACAACTATTCAGAGTTCCTAGAGCCCCTTGTAAGGCTTGCTGAAAAACCCGTTGGCGAACTTGATTAATTGCTCTTTGTTGTTCAAAATTAATGGTTTCGTTTTTGTAATTTTCTAATTGTTCTAAAGTCTTAGAAGTTGCATTAATTAAATTCAACTTTTCTCGTTCTATTTCAGAGTATCCAGTCATTCGAAACTGATCCGCTTCCGTTTCTACTTTCCGTAAGCGGGCCCGGGCTTTTTCCAACTGATTTAGGGCCCCCTCGCGTAGTTCTTCTGAATTTCGAATAGTCTTCAAGATCCTCTGTTTTCGATTATCTAATAAATCACTTAACACCCCCTTTCCAAAAAAAATCAACACACCAAGCACTACGCTTAGATTTATTAGATTTGTTGCAAAAATATCCGTATTAAACCCGAAACTCCCGCCGGATGGCCAATAACCCAAGGAAAGGAAAGAATCAGTTACATTTTTCATACGATCTCCTCTTTCTTATAGTTATAGCTTTCTTATAGTTAGACTACTTATTCTTATTCATATCCTTTTTGTATTATTTTAATATGAATTTCCCTGTTTCTAAATAGAAAATACTAAATAAAGTCAAAAAATATAAATATATTGATTTATAAATGGATTTCAATGTAGTTTTTTTTTTCAATTGGAAATTTTCCATAAGCCTGATACTTCTTTGATTCGAAGTAGGTACCAGATCTTATACAGGTCAGTTGCGAAATACCTCGTTTGTTCCAATTGCAATACTTCTTAAAAAGAAGTTCTTCCCTTGGACTAAGAAGGTAAAGTAAAAAGTGAGTTGGAGTGTTAATTCCAACTCCTCAAACCAGCGATTTCCGTGGGTTGTTGTTCCTAAGTAATTTGTAGGAGTTAAATTTTAATATAATTCGAAAAAACAAGAACAAAAAATCCACGGAAATAAACAAAAATATTTGTTTTTCGGATTAAACAAAAGGATTTGCAAATAAAAGAGCTAATGCTACAACCAGCCCATAAATTGTTAAAGCTTCCATGAAAGCCAGACTAAGTAATAAAGTACCTCGTATTTTTCCTTCCGCCTCTGGCTGTCTCGCGATCCCTTCTACAGCTTGTCCCGCAGCAGTACCTTGACCAACTCCAGGTCCAATAGAAGCAAGCCCGACGGCCAATCCAGCAGCAATAACGGAAGCGGCAGAAATCAGTGGATTCATGATAAGTTCCTCGCACCAAAACAAAAATAAAGAAATAGTTAATGATACAATCAACCAATATTCAATTCACAATTCCAGACGAAATGGAAAGGCTTCTATTGAAATCCCTATCGAAATTCACACAACACAATAGTAAGACAAATTAGATATATCATTAGTTCGTAAGTTCATATATACCTAGTTAATGTCTAATATCACATATACATGTCTTTCCCCCATACCGTAAACCAAATATTGTATCTTTAAAGTCATCGGAATTCTAGAACCATTCTTCGAAAGATTGACAAGAGTTATCTTATAGCGATTAGATCATATATACCTAGTTCGACCCCCCGTTCCTACGCAAACCAGTCCTTTTTTTAATCGCACGTCGTAAACAAATCCAATCAAAATTCTTACTCAGATTCTCACTCCTAATATTTATGGAATTGAATAATCCAAACACTATAAAAGAATATGCATTGTGGGGTATAAGGTAGAAATAGGCAAACAGGAGTTTTAGGAAAAAGATCCTTTAGATCTCTTATCCCCTTTTTTGACAAGTCCCCAATATCGTAACCTTTTTTACAATTACTCTAGATCGTCGATACCTTTATTTATACCCCTTATTTATATATTTATCTTCCCTAAGTAGGCACATACATTGCGTCAGGCTAAGCTAAAAAAAACTGTGTTGAAAACTAGTCAATGATGACCTTCCATAGATTCACCTATATAAGCCGCAGCTAAGGTTGCAAAAATAAGAGCTTGAATACCGCTTGTAAATAATCCAAGGAACATAACAGGTATAGGAACTACTAAAGGTACTAAAGAAACAAGAACAACAACTACTAATTCATCAGCTAAAATATTTCCGAAAAGTCGAAAACTAAGCGATAACGGTTTTGTAAAATCTTCTAAGATGTTAATAGGTAAAAGGATTGGGGTTGGTTGAATGTATTTACCGAAATAACCCAACCCCTTTTTTGTAAGGCCCGCATAAAAATATGCTACTGACGTGAGTAAAGCTAAAGCAACGGTGGTGTTTATATCATTTGTGGGTGCGGCTAACTCCCCATGAGGTAACTGTATAATTTTCCAGGGTAAAAGAGCCCCTGACCAATTTGAAACAAAAATAAATAGAAACATAGTTCCAATAAAGGGAACCCATGGACCATATTCTTCTCCAATTTGAGTTTTGCTAACGTCTCGAATAAATTCAAGGACATATTCAAAGAAATTCTGACCGTCAGTAGGAATGGTTTGTGGATTACGCACAGCTATAATGGCTGAACCTAATAAAATAGCAATTACGACCCAAGAAGTAATAAGTACTTGGGCATGGACTTGGAAACTTCCTATTTGCCAATAGAAATGTTGACCCACTTCTACACCGGATATATCGTATAAACCTTTTAGTGTTTTGATAGAACATAATAGAACATTCATATTACCCTCTGAAAGAAATAGAACTTAAAAAGGAATTATTTTGATTCAACCATCTTTTTTTCGATTTGCCTACTTGAATTATATATTTTTAATAATTATATAATTTTAATATCAACTAATCACAGAAAATCCCCGGTTTTTTTTTTTTATCTCTTTTATACTAGTCAAGAATAATAACCGATTCCATAAATCTATTCTATATAGTTATAGTTCCCCACAAAATTTACTTATCTTATTATTAATCAAGAATTTCGTATATAGCTAGAACGACCCTCACAAATTGCAAATACTAATTTGTTAAGAATTAATCGGATTGAAGCTATAGCGTCATCGTTCGCTGGAATCGAAATATCTGCAAGATCTGGGTCACAATTTGTATCAATTAAACAAATTGTCGGAATTCCCAAAGTGATACATTCGCGAAGAGCCGTATATTCTTCTTGCTGATCAACGATTATTACAATATCCGGCAACCCCGTCATATATTTAATTCCGCCCAGATATGTTTGCAAGTGAAATAATTGTCTCTTCAACACAGCGGCATCCCTTTTCGGAAGACGGTTAAGCCTCCCCGCCTTTTGTTCGGTTCTCAAGTCCCTGAACTTATGAAGTCTCGTTTCTGTAGTATACCAATTCGTTAACATACCACCGAGCCATTTTTTATTAACATAATGACACCGAGCCTTTATTGCAGCCCGCGCTACTGAATCAGCCGCTTTATTTTTGGTACCGACAATTAAGAATTGTTTTCCCCTACTTGCTGCATCAAAAACTAAATCACAAGCTTCGGATAAAAACCGAGCAGTTCTAGTAAGATTTATAATATGAATACCCTTTCGCTTTGCCGAGATATAAGGTGCCATCCTAGGATTCCATTTCCTAGTACCATGACCAAAATGAACTCCTGCTTCCATCATCTCTTCCAAATTGATGTTCCAATATCTTCTTGTCATTTTTCCCCACACTTCTTTTCTTCTCTTTTTTTTTTTTAGACAAAAAAAAAGAGATTTAAGTACCCTGAAAATAGAAATAAATAATAGTTCCCATGGAACCTTCTCTTCTAACGGAAATTGGCCGTTGATACACATCCAAACCGTTCGTTTCTTTCTATTCGCTATTATCTTTATTAATATTTCCAAATCAAATAACCATCAAAGGACGAAGTCCTTCTTAGGAATCATTAAATTCGAAAAAGGATTGTTCTGATGTATCATGTACATTTTTTGAAATGCAAAAATCAAATAATTCTCTGTGGTGGCCCAAAATATCTCTCATTTCCCCCTGGAATAAACCCTTCTTTTTGATTTCCAACGAAATGTTGTTATGTTGCCTTGAACGGTGCACAAATCCTTTGAATCCGGTACCAACGGGTATCATCCCTCCTAGAACAACGTTCTCTTTCAGACCTTTCAACCAATCGATACGGCCCCGTAGGGCGGCTTTTGCTAAAACTCGAGCAGTTTCTTGAAAACTTGCTTCGGATATGAAACTTTGAGTATTTAGAGATGCTTTCGTTATTCCTAATAATATGGCTCGATAACAAATAGCTTCTTCTAAAGCACGGCCCGTTCGTTCAGCTCGCAGCAATCCGATTAGTTCTCCAGGTAAAAAAACATTAGACATTCCATCTTCTGAAACCAACACTTTTGATGTTATTTGACGTACAATGATTTCGATATGCCTATTGTGGATCTGTACCCCCTGGGATCTATAAACCTTTTGAATCTTATTAACCAAAGAGATACGGCTTTGCGCTATAGTTAGCTCAGCGCCAATCAAGAATCCCCAAGGAATTCCAAGAATTCTTGTTATACACTCATTCCAACCCTCCACTCTCTTTTCTAGGTTCATCGATATTGAATCAATCGAACGCACCTCTAAGACCTGTTCCACTTTTGGAAGACCTTGGGTTATATCACCAGATCTAGATTTTTCATATATAAATGTAACTAATGTATCTCCTTTGGAAAGGATTTCTCCATAATGTCCATGAACAGTTGCTCCTGGAGTAGCTAAATAAGGCTTCGCCGATCTTATTACTAAAGAGTCAAGTTGAACAACTATAACTTGACCCGATTTTAGGGGTGGTCCCTTTTTGGCTATACATAGAGTTTCACAAATAAACTGCCCAAGACTAATTATTGTAGATGTTTCCTCACAATAATTATGATTATAATTATGGTGGAGAAAATGCCAATTCAAGTTAAATGGATTCAAAAGGATGCGCGGATCGGAATTAGAAATT